TCAGACTTGGTACAACTCAAAGTCATCATTCCTTTTGGTTCGCACAACCAAAAAATTATTCCGGGGGCCTACAGGAAGATGCAAAAATACGGAATTGTATCAAGAACTATGTACAAAAAAATAGGAAAATATCCTCAGGTTTCGAAGGAATTGCACGTATAACAATTAAAAAAAAAATCGATTTGATCCAAGTCATAATCTATATTGGATTCCCAAATTTATTAATAGAGGGGCAAACACGAGGAATCGAAGAATTACAGATGAATGTACAAAAGGAGTTTAATTCTGTAAACCGGAGACTCAACATTGCTATCACAAGAGTTGAAAAACCTTATGGACAACCTAATATTCTTGCAGAATATATAGCTTTACAATTAAAAAATAGAGTTTCGTTTCGAAAAGCAATGAAAAAAGCTATTGAATTAACTGAACAAACGGATACAAAAGGAATTCAAGTGCAAATAGCAGGCCGTATCGACGGAAAAGAAATTGCACGTGTTGAATGGATCAGAGAGGGTAGAGTTCCCCTACAAACAATTCGCGCTAAAATTGATCATTGTTCCTATACAATTCGAACTATTTATGGAGTATTAGGTATAAAAATTTGGATATTTGTAGACGAGGAATAATCAACCTTGTCTTCCCATTCTGTCCAGTGATAAAACAAAAAATGACAAACTCTTTCATTCTTTTTTCGTTAAAAATAAAAAAATGAACAATTCTAATTCTATAAGGTTAAATAAAAATTCGATTGATCATTTGGTATAATTGCTATGCTTAGTGTGTGACTCGTTAGTTTTTTCTTTATAGTTTCAAGTTGGGATTAAAAAAAAAAAATAAACTGACCCCTGCTATAAACTTTGTAATTATATAAAATAAACTAATAACCAACTTATTGCTTCGTATTGTCGAGATCCCAAGAAACAGTCACTATATGAATGAGTGGATCTATCATATGGTTGTAGCAACTGAAATTCTTTCAACAAAAAATAGATCTGATTATGGGTTGTAAAGCAAAAAAAAAAAAAATAAAGGGATGTGGATAAATGGAAGGATGATAGAAAGAAAGAACAAAAATATCAATGATATATGATTCCAATATGTATGGTCTATGAATCACGTCATAAAAGGCAGTGTGATAAAGCATCAATACTGATAATCAATACTGATAAGATAATTATAAATATAAGAATTTAAAAATGAAATAATTTTAAATAGAATAAAATAATAAAGAGCCTTCAGGTTAATAAAAACTGAGGAAATTGACTTGGGAACGAATTTTGTTGGAAGCTCCATTGCAAAGTTCGGACCTAACCATTAATGGAGAAGCTATGGGAACGACAGAACCTGTGACTGCATAGGCTTCTATTGAAAACGAATCCTAATAATTCATTGGGTGGGATGGCGGAACGGACCAAGAAAAAATTGATTTATTCTGAGAGGTTATGAATTGAACCTTCGAATGAAACAGGAAAGAGTAAATATTCGCCCGCGAAACCTCTATTTATTGGATTACAATCTTTTGTCGTAATTCGATAGAGGTAAAAAAAAAATAAGGAAAGGATTCGTTATGTTATAAAAATAAAAAAGAGAAACATTACATTATCTATAAAGATACATAAATGTACACACACGTCTAGCTGTATTGTATATCTTGTATCTACATCTTCCTTCTTATGTAAGAAATTAAATATCAATAAAAGCCATTACTTGGTGTATTATCTATTAATGTGTATCTATTAATGTGTATCTATAATATTATTGAATTAGAATCCTTTCATTCGCGAGGAGCTGGATGAGAAGAAACTCTCATGTCCGGTTCTGCAGTAGAGATGGAATTAAGAAACAACCATCGACTATAACCCCAAAAGAACCAGATTTCGTAAACAGCATAGAGGAAGAATGAAAGGAATATCTTGTCGAGGCAATCATATTTGTTTCGGCAGATACGCTCTTCAGGCACTTGAACCTGCTTGGATTACAGCTAGACAAATAGAAGCAGGGCGAAGAGCAATGACACGATATGTGCGTCGTGGTGGAAAAATATGGGTACGTATATTTCCCGACAAACCTGTTACAGTAAGACCCGCGGAAACACGTATGGGTTCGGGGAAGGGATCCCCTGAATATTGGGTATCCGTTGTTAAACGGGGTCGAATACTTTATGAAATGGGTGGAGTATCAGAAACTGTAGCTAGAGCAGCTATCTCAATAGCTGCGCGCAAAATGCCTATACGAACTCAATTTCTTATTTCAGGATAGAGATGTAGAACTAAACAAAAAGGGGTATTGGGGATGAAAAAACAACCGCAGGTTTATTTATTTCTGGACGGACAATATTTCTTTTTTTTTCTTTCATACTTTTGCATTGAAATAACAGATTGAAATTGAAATAAAAATGATATGATTCAACCTCAGACCCTTTTGAATGTAGCGGATAACAGCGGAGCTCGAAAATTGATGTGTATTCGAATCATAGGAGCTGGTAATCACCGATATGCTCATATTGGTGATGTTATTGTTGCTGTAATCAAAGAAGCAGTTCCCAATATGCCTCTAGAAAGATCAGAAGTAATTAGAGCTGTAATTGTACGTACATGTAAAGAACTCAAACGTGAAAACGGTATGATAATACGATATGACGACAATGCTGCAGTTGTCATTGATCAAGAAGGAAATCCAAAAGGAACTCGAGTTTTTGGTGCGATCGCTCGAGAATTGAGACAGTTAAATTTTACTAAAATAGTTTCATTAGCTCCCGAAGTATTATAAATAGTAGTAGATGAGACTATGATATAGTAGGGTATCTGAAATAGATCAAATTATTAGATTGTGTCTCACGTATATACTTTATAAAAAAAAATAAAAAAAAAGGAAACATGTTGATTATATCAATATTTGGAGGAACCTATAATTCTAGTTCGTCATGGGTAGGGACACTATTGCCGATCTAATAACTTCTATAAGAAATGCTGACACGGATAAAAAAGGAAGGGTTCGAATAGCATCTACAAATATCACCGAAAACATTGTTAAAATACTTCTACGAGAAGGTTTTATTGAAAACGTTCGGAAACATCAGGAGAGTAACAAATATTTCTTGGTTTCAACTCTGCGACATAGAAAAACCAGAAAAGGAATATATAAAACTAGAACCATTTTAAAGCGTATCAGCCGGCCCGGCTTACGAATTTATTCCAACTATCAACGAATTCCTAAGATTTTAGGTGGAATGGGAATTGTAATTCTTTCTACTTCTCGAGGTATAATAACAGATCGAGAAGCTCGACTAGAAAGAATTGGAGGAGAAATTTTGTGTTATATATGGTAATCTTCCACCTCTGGTATCCGAATTTGATCTCTAACTTCCTATTTGTAAAATAGAGAGGAAAAGTGAGTTATATAACTCTTCCTCCATTAGTTGATACTTCAAGGAGGTTACCTGGAATGAAAGAACAAAAATTGATTCATGAGGGTTTAATTACTGAATCACTTCCCAACGGTATGTTCCGGGTCCGTTTAGATAATGAAGATCTAATTCTAGGATATGTTTCAGGGAGGATCCGCCGCAGTTTTATACGGATACTACCGGGAGATAGAGTAAAAATTGAAGTAAGTCGTTATGATTCAACCAGGGGACGTATAATTTATCGACTTCGCAACAAAGATTCGAATGATTAGGTTATTTTTTTAACCATGGGTATACAATTCGAAGTTCAAAAAAAATTCAAGAGACTTATTCTCTTCCAAGAAGTGGATTCAGAATTAAGGTAAGGAATAAAAAATATGAAAATAAGGGCTTCCGTTCGTAAAATTTGTGAAAAATGTCGACTGATTCGCAGGCGTGGACGAATTATAGTGATTTGTTCCAATCCGAAACATAAACAGAGACAAGGGTAATTCTTCTAAAAAAGAACTTTACTTTCCAAAATTCAAAAATAAAATATGTAAAAATAAGGTAAAGGATCCGTTTTAACATGAAATGGATATCTCTGTATCTTTTCTTTTTGTATATTTCTGACTCATAAATATGAGATGATAAAATATGACAAAAGCTATACCAAGAATTGGTTCACGTAGGAATGGGCGTATTGGTTCACGTAAGAATGGACGTAGAATACCAAAAGGCGTTATTCATGTTCAAGCGAGTTTCAACAATACCATTATAACTGTTACAGATGTACGAGGTCGGGTAGTTTCTTGGGCCTCCGCCGGTACTTCTGGATTCAAAGGCACAAGAAGAGGAACACCTTATGCTGCTCAAGCCACAGCGGTAAATGCTATTCGTACAGTGGTTGATCAGGGTATGCAACGAGCAGAAGTTATGATAAAGGGCCCTGGTCTCGGAAGAGATGCAGCATTACGAGCCATTCGTAGAAGTGGTATATTATTAAGCTTCGTACGTGATGTAACACCTATGCCACATAATGGATGTAGACCTCCTAAAAAAAGACGTGTGTAGAAATAAGAATTAAACCGATTTCAAGAGAAATAAATGATCAAATAATAATACTAGTATAGTATGGTTCGAGAGGAAGTAGCAGGATCCACTCGAACACTACAGTGGAAGTGTGTTGAATCAAGAGTAGACAGTAAGCGCCTTTATTATGGTCGTTTCATTCTGTCACCACTTATGAAAGGTCAAGCTGATACCATCGGTATTGCCATGCGAAGGGCCTTACTTGGAGAAATAGAAGGAACATGTATCACACGTGCAAAATCTAAGAAGGTGCCACATGAATATTCTACGATAGTAGGTATTGAGGAATCAGTACATGAAATCTTACAAAATTTGAAAGAAATTGTATTGAGAAGTAATCTCTATGGAGTTAGAGACGCGTCAATTTGCGTAAGGGGTCCTAGATACGTAACCGCTCAAGATATTATCTCACCACCTTCCGTAGAAATAGTTGACACGACACAACATATAGCTAACCTGACGGAACCAATTGATTTGTGTATTGGATTACAAATCAAGAGAGATCGCGGATATCGTATGG